GTATAATAATATCAGCCTTTAAAATCTGATATTATCCTTTTGAGGGATTATAAATATATATATAATCTAAAATAAAGATATAAAACTTTATGGAAATAGGAAAGTCCAAAACTTTTTAGGCATATATGCTTGGTTATCAAGTTTTATAAAGATATAAGGATTATAACAGAAAATAAAAATTATTATAAAGACATATAAGTAATATGTCATAATAATTGCGAACAATAAACCCTATGCTTAGTTTTAATTTAGAATTATTAAAGTTTTAACAGAAACCGGCTTAATTATATCTTTATTAAGAAAATAGAATATTATTTATATATTTAATAAAAAGTAATGTATGTATAATGCAATATAGGTATGTTATATACATACGATAAATTTTTTATTTGAGTTTGATGATGGCTCTGATTGAACGCTGTCCAAGTACTTGACACATGCTAATCGAACGACTAATTAGTTTGTAAAAACTGAGTAGTAGTGGTGTACAGGTGAGTAAAAGATAATTTGGCTACCTTAAAGTAAGGGGAAAATCCCTTATATAAGAAAGGAAATTAAAAGGTCCGCTTTAAGATGTTAATCTTTATCTCGGTGAGTAGTAGGAAAGGTAATGACTTTTCTAGCTAATATCCGTAGTCGTGACTGAGAGGTCGATCGACCACATTGGGTCTGAAAAAACCCCAATGCGTATTAGTACAGCAGTGAGGAATATTGGTCAATGGCCGAAAGGCTGAACCAGTAACTTGGAAGAATGAAAGTGTATTATAATAATACAATAACGATTAACTCGTATAAAATTCTAAATAGGATAATGATAATGACAATTTCCTATTTATAAGTCTTGACCAAATTACGTGCCAGCAGTCGCGGTAATACGTAGAAGACTAGTGTTAGTCATCTTTATTAGGTTTAAAGGGTACCTAGACGGTAAATTAAACTCTAAACGAGTACTTTTTTACTAGAGTTTTATGTGAGAAGGAAGAATTTCTGGAGTAGGGATGAAATACTTTGATACCAGAAGGGACTGGTAACGGCGAAGGCATCCTTCTATGTAAAAACTGACGTTGAGGGACGAAGGCTTGGGTAGCAATAAGGATTAGATACCCTAGTAGTCCAAGCAGAAAATGATGAATGTCATAGGCTAGATTATATATTTAGTCTATAAATGAAAGTGTAAGCATTCCACCTCAAGAGTAATACGGCAACGTATAAACTGAAATCATTAGACCGTTTCTGAAACCAGTAGTGAAGTATGTTATTTAATTCGATGACCCGCGAAAAACCTTACCACAGTTTGAATAACAATGAAATTGTTACAAGCGCTGCACGGCTGTCTTTAGTTAATGTCGTGAGATTTGGTTAACTCCTCTAATTAACGAAAACCCTCACTTTATTTGAATACATAAAGTGGTTCGCCACTACATTGGACCAGATAATAGGGATTAAGACAAGTCATCATGGCCTAAATACTGTGGGCTATAGACGTGCCACATACGCCTTAACAAAGGGATGCGATATTGTGAAATGGAGCTAATCCCCAAAATTGGATATAATATGGATTGTAGTCTGTAACTCGACTACATGAATAAGGAATTACTAGTAATCGTGAATCACCAACGTCACGGTGAATCTAATCTCAGCTAGGTACTAACCACTCGTCAGGCGCTGAAAGGAGTATGTGCAATAAGTTTGATTTGCTTATGTATTAATATATACAATCAGGTATATAAATATGTAAGTCTAATTTTCGTATGCATGACTTTGATTGGTGTTAAGTCGAAATACGGTTCGTGTAATGGAAATTGCACGGGATGAATAAATTTTAACAAAAAAAATTTGTATATGTATATATAAAATATATTAATATTTTATATAATCTTTTATAGGTATATTGGAAATTTTTCCAACTGGTTCAAATCCAGAAAAAGACAAATGTATATATACATATTAAGGAAGGGTCCGTTTGTTGGTTTACGGGTTGAGCTGTAAACTCAATGGCTATAGGCCATCGAAGGTTCGATTCCTTTTCTTCCTAATTAGATCATATCTATATGAATCCTATCTTGATATTTTATATTTGTATAAAATTATGAAAGATTTAATTTTTATTAATGAATAATATTTTTTTATTAAATGATTATATAACTAATGGGTTTAAAATAGAATTTGTAGATGTTATTTATCTATTATCTATTTTATTCGGTGTATTAACTATTGTAAGTAGAAATCCTATAGTATCTGTATTATTTTTAATAGGTTTATTTGTAAATGTTGCAGGATTATTAATTTTAGTAGGATTAAATTACATAGGATTATCTTATATTTTAGTATATGTAGGAGCTGTTTCTATTTTATTCCTTTTCATTTTAATGTTAATTAACATTAGAATTTCTGAACTTTTAAGTGAAACTAATAATGATATCCCTTTAGCTGTTTTAACAGTTTTACTTTTCTATAATATAGTAGGACAAGTATTACCTTCTAATTTAACAGATAATACTATTGTTTCTTACTTATCTAATTCATTCTCTGAAGTGTACAATGTACAATTAGATAATGAGTTATTTAATATAAACGATTTAAAACAAGAAATAGCATATGCTAGCAGTAAAGGATGAGATAGTTCATTAGTAGAATTTACACATATTACAGGTATAGGTAATATTATGTATACTAGTTATTCATTATGATTAATAATAACATCTGTAATTTTATTACTAGGAATGGTAGGTGCTATTGCAATTACAATTAAACAAAAGTAAATATGTTAAACTTATATATTAAAAATTAAAATAAAATAAAAATGGTATATCAATCAAAAAGAAATTTTCAAAATCACCCGTTCCATTTAGTATCTCCATCACCATGACCATTATTTACTAGTGTATCATTATTTATATTAACAACTGCTACAGTTTTATTTATGCACGGTTTCCAAGGTTTTGAGTACTTAGTGCCAGTAGCTGTAATTAATGTAGCTTATGTAATGGGATTATGATTTAGAGATGTTATTTCAGAAGGAACATATTTAGGTAATCATACAAGTGCTGTACAAAAAGGATTAAACTTAGGAGTAGGTTTATTCATTATCTCAGAAGTATTCTTCTTCTTAGCTATATTCTGAGCATTCTTCCACAGTGCTATATCACCAAGTATTGAGTTAGGTGCACAATGACCACCATTAGGTATACAAGCTGTAAATCCTTTTGAATTACCTTTATTAAATACAATAATTTTATTATCATCAGGTGTTACAATTACTTATGCTCACCATTCATTAATACAAGGAAATAGAAAAGGAGCATTATATGGAACATTAGTTACAATAGTATTAGCTGCTATATTCACAGCATTACAAGGAGTAGAATATGCAGTATCTTCATTCACTATCTCTGATAGTGTTTACGGATCATGTTTCTACTTTGGTACAGGTTTCCACGGATTACACGTTATTATAGGAACTGCATTCTTAGCAGTAGGTTTATGACGTTTAGCTGCATACCACTTAACAGATCACCATCATCTTGGTTATGAGTCAGGTATTTTATACTGACACTTTGTTGACGTTGTATGATTATTCCTATACATATCAGTATATTACTGAGGTTACTAGAGTATTATATAATTGAATATAAATAAAATATATATATATATATGTATATATATAAGAATTTTTTATGACTATACAAAAAAATTCAGAGACTTTAGTTTAAAGGTAAAACATGTGACTTTTAATCATTATCATATGGGTTCAAGTCCCGTAAGTCTTAATTAATAAAAATGACTATAAGTTAACGGTAGACTGCTTATTTACCATATAAGATGTGCTGATTCGAATTCAGCTAGTCATATTGTATAAGTTTATAAGAATAAAATGTTATATATATATATTAGTATATAAAATGGCCATAAGTTAATGGTAGACTGTTCGTTTTCCACACGAAGTGTGTCGATTCGATTTCGACTGGCCGTATAAGGGTTAGTATCTTAATTGGTAAAGAGTTATCTTGTCAGGATAATTGATGCCGGATCGAGACCGGTTTAACCCGTAATTAAAGGAAAAGTTGCTATTGGTAGGGTAAGATATTTGCTAAATATTGTGTTTTAACACTTAGATGTTCGATTCATCTCTTTTCCGTAAATAAGAGCATAGTTTAATAGGCAAAACTGTAAGCTTCAACCTTATATTTCTTAGTTCAAATCTAAGTGCTCTTGAAAATATATAATTGGTTCTTTAACTTAACCGGTAAAGTGTGTTCTTGATAAGGATATGTTCAGTGTTCGAGTCACTGAAGAATCATTAAAATAAAATAAAATAAAATAAAATAAAATATATTATATGTTATATATAATATATAAAAATAAGAGAGTTGGCTGAGTGGTTTAAGGCGGCTAGCTTGAGTCTAGCTAAAGGTAAAACTTTCATATGTTCGAATCATATACTCTCTGAATTGCGATATATAAAATATATTTATATTTATACTTAAAATATAGTAGTCTATATAAAATAAACAGGTTAGAGCCAGGTTGGTTAGGCGTCTCATTTGGGTTGAGGAGTAGTTATGTTCGAATCATAATAACCTGAAGTATAAATTTAATTTATGAGTGTATCTCGCAATATAGGTTATATGAAAGATATATTTCTTGATTATATCAAGGCAAGTATATAAAGAAACTATTATGGATAATTAGCTATATATTAAAGAAAATCTAGTCAATCTAGATTCTAAGAGAAATCCAATAATAAACGAAGTGAATTGAAATATCTTAGTAACTTCAGGAAGAGAAATCAAACGAGATTGTTATTTGGTGTCAACTAAATAACAAGAGCCTATTAACAAAACTTGTTAAAGTAAAACGGACTAAAATCTGTTTGAATATAGGGGAACCTTCCTCTAAGGCTAAATATGATATATAAGCGATAGTGAAAAGTACCGTGAGGTAAAATTTGAAATAGTAGTTTTATAAGCAGCTCGAGTGAAAATTTAAATAAATAATAAGAGCGTACCTTTTGCATAATGGGTCAGCAAGTTAATTTTAGATGCAAGCAATGATTTCATCAATAGATTGATGGAACTAGCTTAGATAAACCAATTATGAGAAAATGATTAAGTATCTAGAATTAGACCCGAAGGCTAGTGATCTTACCATGGTCAGGGTTATAAAAGCCCGAACGGGTTATCGTTGTATAGATATCCGAAGAATTGTGGTAAGTTAGTGAAAGACAAAACTGACTAGTATAGCTGGTTTTCCGCGAAACCTATATGAGTAGGTAATTCAATTCACATCTTAGCAGGTACAGAACTGTGATCTCGGACAATATCTTTTGATTTTGTCAACATCGGGGGGTTGTAGTGACTTTACCGGAGAGTATTTGCACTCGGAATGGCAAAGATGAATGTTGAATAATCGGACATAGTGCGATAAGGTTGTATGTCAAAAGGGAAACAGCCCAGAACAAGAGTTAAGGTTCCAAAATTATTGTTGAGTGAAATTAAGGATGTTTTTTTTTAATACAATCAGGAAATAGGCTTAGAAGCGGCCATTTTTTGAAGACCTCGTAACAGAGCACTGATTAAATTTTCTTAGAAAAAAACACCGAAAATTTAACGGATCTAAACAATATACCGAAACCTTGTACACATATTATAATTATAAAATTGTATATGTGGGGTAGCGGAACATTGGATAAATATTAGTTATTATTTCTTCTAAGAAGTAATAAGTATGAATAATTTTTAATAAAATAAATATAATCTTATTATATTAAAAAAATATAGTGGTTTATATGAATAAATATTAATATTATTCATCGATATAATCCAAGAGAGAATGCTGACATGAGTAACGAAAAAGGAATATCCTCGCCTTAAGCTTATGGTATTATATTTAATTTTCGGTATCTAAAAATATTAATCAAAAGGTAATTTTGATGATGTTTATATATTAATGCTTAAGAGTAAAAAGCAAAACCTTTAACAAGTAATAAAGGTTCTGGAAAATTTTTTACTTTAAATAAAATTTATTTTGTATAGCTATATAACTTCTTGTTACAAGTTTTCAAGATTGTATAGCATTATATGCAAAGTATATTTTTATTTTTATACTATTTTTATAGTATAATAAGATTTATATATACCGTACCTAGATACTATCACAAGTAAGCAAGTAGAGAATACAAAGGCGTTTGAGTGAACAATCATTAAGGAACTCGGCAAATTGACTACCGTAACTTCGGGATAAGGAGGGCCATTATCATTAGTTTAACATATCTTAGGATATGATTTAATTAAATTAATGGTAAGAGGAAACATGAAATAATGTTGTACGACTGTTTAATAAAAACACAGCACTCTGCAAAGATAAAATATCTAAGTATTGAGTGTGATGTCTGCCCAATGTCGGCTGGGTAACGGATTTACCTCGGTTTTTAACTTAGGTTTTGAAGGATACCCCGATTAATGGCGGCCTTACCTATGAGGGTCCTAAGGTAGCGAAATACCTTGGCCGTTAAATGCGGTCCTGCATGAATGACTTAACGATACAACAGCTGTCTCGATGATTGTCTCAGTGAAATTGGAATAGCAGTGCAGATACTGTTTACCTCTAGATAGACGAGAAGACCCTATGCAGCTTTACTGTTACTAATTGCAAGAGTGAAAATTTAGGATGATTGCGAGTGTATAAGGTAGTTGTTTGATAACAATGAAACACCTTTATTCGTTTCCTATTATATGCTCTTGAGGATTAGGAGGCAGTTTATGCGGGGCACAGATCCCACAAAAAGTACCTGGGTATATCCAAAGTTCATTTTGTAAATTTGTAAATTTTATTTACAATTATTTTAATTTGTTATAATTATATTTATAATTATACAGTTATTGTTAGATTAAATTCAATATTTATATTTATTTTAAGTAAGATTTTAACTATATGGTGAATAGATGTATTTTAAACTTTAATATTTAAAAGTTTTTTGTCATATTAATATTGTATATTTTACCTTTATTAATATGATGATTAATTATACTTTCAAAGTTTAATGGCTAAATCTTGCTTTACTGTTTGACCTACAAGTCTATCAGTCGCGTAAGCGGGGCATATGATCACAAGATGCATAAAGGAAAGGTCTTGGATTATAGAAAAAGTTACGCTAGGGATTTAGAACTGTGAGTCCTCCAATATTTAAAAATATTGGTAATATATTGGGTAAATTTCAAAGATAACTTAATTTAATTTAAGTGTATTTGAAGCGAAACTTATTTTAGCAATAAGCAATAGTATTATATTGCTTAATCATAGAATTTAATTTTATGATAAAATAAGGACGTTCAACGACTAAAAGGTGAGTATTGCTAACAATAATCCTTTTTTTAATGCCCAACATCTTTATTAGCTTTAAATAATATTGTATAATTATTATTATTACATTGTAATAGTGATGAAATAGACTTGATTAATATTCAAGCTTAATATTATATAATTAATAAATATTAATTATATTAATATCTTAATATGTTTACAAATATGCTAAATATTATAAAATCAAAATTAAATAATACATATAAGAAAAAATCATTAAATAATGAAAATGTTACCATACGTAATAAAGATTTTGTACCTGCTGTAAGAGATTGAAAAAATAGTATTTATGTTTATAACAAAAATACATTAAGTTTAATCCCTGTAGCAAGTAGATTAGTAATGAAATTAATTAAAGGTTATTTAAATTCATATAATTTATTTATAGAAAAAAACTTAAGAAAAGAAAGATTACGTCGTAGATTAAGAAAATTATCTACAAATAGAATCTTTGTTAGTGATGGTGAATTTAAACATACTAATGATAATGTTAATATAACATTATATGTATATAATAGACAAAAATTAAATTATTTATTAAAATTAAGAAAAAGATATACAAGATTATTTAAAAAAGCTAGATTTGTAAGAAAATTACAATTAATAAGAAATGTAGGATTGAATATATTAAAACAACAAGAACAAAAAAGTAAAATATTAACAAATGTTTTACCTAATTATAGTTCAAAATTATATTCAGTACAAAACGTTTATTATAGAAATTTTATAAGAAAATCTATAAGAAGACTAAAATACTACATGTATTATAAACAATTACTTTATATCAACAAAGCTAAATTTGAGAATTCTTATTTACAAGGTTTAATAAATTTACTAAGAAAAATATATAATAAAAATGTAGAATTTAATATCATTAATTTAAAATATTTTTATTTTAATAGTGATATATTCGCACAACCATTAGTATTAAAATTAAGAAAGAAAAGAAAATTATTAAGATATCTTAAAGCTTTAGTTAGAAAAGCAAAAATTAAAGATATTAAATTAAATGAAAGACCTAAATATTTCTTTGAATTAGATAATTTATTTACTGTAAATAATCTTGATACAACAAATAATTTATTGAATAATTTAATGCAACATAATAAGATAAGTTCAGAATATCTTAAAAAAGTAGTATTAAGTGATATAAAATATAAAAGAGTATCAGGAGTTAGAATAGAAGCTGCAGGTAGATTAACTAAACGTTATACTGCATCTAGATCTCAACATAAAGTAAGATATAAAGGTAATTTAGTTAATGCTTACTCATCTATTAAAGGTTATCCTTCTTCTGTAATAAGAGGAAATTATAAACCTAATTTAGAATATACAAAATTAAATTCAAAATCACGTATTGGATCTTTTGGAGTTAAAGGTTGAGTAAGTGGAATTTAATAATAATATCTCTTACCTAATAAAGTTAATAAAGATGATGAAATAGTCTGAACCATTTTGAAAAAAGTGGAAATAAAAGGAAAACCTTTTATGATAACAAGAATTGAACAGGCTAATTTGCGCAAGAGAGTACAAATTGAGTGCGCGGTTTGGCACCTCGATGTCGGCTTAGCTCATCCACATGAATGCAAAAATCATGAAGGGTTCGACTGTTCGTCGATTAAAGAGCTACATGAGCTGGGTTTAATACGTCGTGAGACAGTATGGTTTCTATCTTCTAGAGGGAATTAAAGTAGAATAAAGATAGCCCCTTCGTACGAAAGGAGTTGGGTATATTGACCTATGGTTTACCTGTTGTTTATGCTAGACCTCTTAATGAGGTCTCATTTACTTATACTTAAGTAAATTGTTCACATAGGCATGGCAGGAAGGCTACGTCAGTTAAAGATAAGTGCTGAAAGCATTTAAGCGCGAAGCTTACTTTAGGATACTTTTAAACGTAGTAGAACACTACGAGTAAAATTGTTATAAGTTTACTTATAATGATTAATAGGCTTTAGTTGTACTAATCTTAACATTTTTAGACATAAAGTACTAATTATTAATATACTAAATATTTCACATATCGAATAAATTAAATTTAGCCCGGTTAGCATAAAAGTAATGCAACCGTTTTGTAATCGGTAGAAACAAGTGCGATACTTGTACTGGGCTTATACATATATTAAAGACCCAATGGTCAAGTTTGGTTAAGACATAACATTTTCACTGTTAGTGCGGGAGTTCAAATCTCCCTTGGGTTGAAAGAGATTAGCTCAGTTGGTAGAGCGACCCCTTTACACGGGGAAGGTCAGGTGTTCGAATCGCCTATTTCTTATATGCGGATTGATGTAATAGTAACATAGATGGCTCATGACCATCCTATTTAGGTGCAAATCCTAAGTCCGCAACCAAAGGCTATAGCTTAATCGGTAAAGCGAACCACTCATGATGGTTTGAGTAAATGTTCAAGTCATTTTAGCCTTAAAAAAAAATCCGAGTGCTGGAATTGGTAGACAGTCTTAACTTAAGTTTAAGTGACGCAAGTCGTAAACGTTCGAATCGTTTCTTGGATAGGTTAAATTATTTAATATGGGAGAAATCTTTGTTAGATTGGGGTTATAGTTTAACTGGTAAAACGGCGATTTTGCATATCGTTATTTCAGGATCGAGTCCTGATAACTCCATTATATTTATTTAAAATATAGCTTGAGAAGCTCAATTGGTAGAGCGGATCACTGAAGATGATTAGGTTATAAGTTCAAGTCTTATCTCGAGCAATAGATTATGGGTATGCTGAAATTTGGTAACCAGGTTCCACTTAGGATGGAATAGTTTTAACTTTGCAAGTTCAAGTCTTGTTACCCATATTATTATATATATTTATGAATATATGTTGTCGACTAATCGGTAAGTCATAAATTTTTGGTATTTACTATTGGGTGTTCGAGTCGCCCCAACATAATTATATATGGTTATATAATCATATGTTAGCCAGGATAGTTCAATCGGTAGAACAATAATTTCATGAATTAAGAATGAGAATTCGAGTTTCTCTCCCGGCTAGTTTATATCATATTTGTTGTTCTTATAAATAAAAATAAATAGTTTAACTATTAGATATGTAAGTAACATATAACATAATCATATTTTTAGTTACTCATTAAATTAAAATAAAAATATATATATTTATATATTTTTTAGGTGGGTATAGTTCAATGGTAGAACAGCTGTATGTGGCATAGTATATCCTAGTTCGATTCTAGGTATCCTCCCTAAATAACTAAATGTTATTCACATAATATACAAATTCGTTTTTACGAAGAACAATCTAAGTTGTTTTTTGTTAGATCAATTAACAAAATATAATATTTCATTTGCAAGAGGTTTTTCTACTTCTGCTAGAAAAGAAGATGTAGCTTCGATAAACACACAAGAAAGTTCATCTTTCTTAACATTCAAACAACCAACAGAGTGACAAGAAAGATGATTCTTATCTTCTAATGCTAAAGATATTGGTACATTATACTTAATGTTTGCATTATTCTCAGGTTTAATAGGTACAGCATTCTCTGTACTTATAAGATTAGAATTATCTGGACCTGGTGTTCAATATATTGCAGATAACCAATTATATAATAGTATAATTACAGCTCACGCTATAATGATGATTTTCTTCATGGTTATGCCAGCTTTAATTGGAGGTTTTGGTAATTTCTTATTACCTTTATTAGTAGGAGGTCCTGATATGGCATTCCCTAGATTAAATAATATTAGTTTCTGATTATTAGTTCCTAGTTTATTATTATTTGTATTCTCAGCTACTATAGAAAATGGTGCTGGTACAGGTTGAACATTATATCCACCTTTATCAGGAATACAATCTCACAGTGGACCTAGTGTTGATTTAGCAATATTTGGTTTACACTTAAGTGGTATTAGTAGTATGTTAGGTGCTATGAACTTCATTACAACTATATTAAATATGAGAAGTCCTGGTATACGTTTACACAAATTAGCTTTATTTGGTTGAGCTGTAATAATAACAGCAGTGTTATTATTATTATCATTACCTGTATTAGCTGGTGGTATTACTATGGTTTTAACTGATAGAAACTTCAATACATCATTCTTCGAAGTAGCTGGTGGTGGTGATCCTATCTTATTCCAACACTTATTCTGATTCTTCGGACACCCTGAAGTTTATATTTTAATTATACCTGGTTTCGGTATTATTAGTACAGTTATAGCTGCTGGATCTGGTAAAAACGTATTCGGTTACTTAGGTATGGTTTACGCTATGATGTCTATTGGTGTTTTAGGTTTCTTAGTTTGAAGTCATCACATGTATACAGTTGGTTTAGATGTTGATACTAGAGCTTACTTCACAGCTGCTACTTTAATTATTGCAGTACCTACTGGAATTAAAATATTCAGTTGATTAGCTACATGTTACGGTGGTTCATTACACTTAACACCTCCTATGTTATTCGCATTAGGATTCGTAGTGTTATTCACTATTGGTGGTTTAAGTGGTGTTGTTTTAGCTAATGCATCACTTGACGTAGCTTTCCATGATACTTACTATGTTGTTGCTCACTTCCACTATGTATTATCTATGGGTGCTGTATTCGCATTATTTAGTGGTTGATACTTCTGAATACCTAAATTATTAGGTTTATCATACGATCACTTTGCAGCTAAAGTACACTTCTGAATCTTATTCGTTGGTGTTAACTTAACATTCTTCCCACAACACTTCTTAGGTTTACAAGGTATGCCTAGAAGAATAAGTGATTACCCTGACGCCTTCTATGGTTGAAACTTAGTAAGTAGTGTAGGTTCTATTATTAGTGTTGTTGCTACATGATATTTCTTAACAATTATTTACAAACAATTAACAGAAGGTAAAGCAGTTTCAAGATATCCTTGATTAACTCCACAATTATTCAGTGATACATTCCAAGTGTTATTCACTAGAAATAATAGCTCATTAGAATGATGTTTAACAAGTCCACCTAAACCTCATGCTTTTGCTAGTTTACCATTACAATCATAATAATTTATAACTACTATGATTGATAATTATTAATTTAATTTATAAATGTATAAAAAAAAAAAATTAAGATATAATTTTATATAGTTAAACTACAATATTCTTTTAATATTGAGAATATGTAGAATTATATACAAAAATCTTTAATATAATTAATATATTATATTTATATAACTAGTATAGAAGAATTCTCCTTATATGTTGTACACTAATATATATTTATATTATGATACAAGCAGCAAAAATAATTGGAACAGGAATGGCTACAACAGGTTTAATCGGTGCTGGTGTAGGTATTGGGAGTAGTTTTCGGTGCATTAATTTTAGGTGTATCTAGAAACCCTTCATTAAGAGGACAATTATTCAGTTATGCAATATTAGGTTTCGCATTCGCGGAAGCTACAGGATTATTCGCATTAATGATGGCTTTCTTATTATTATACGTTGCCTAATTTAAACGTATAAATAATAAGTTGTATATTTAAATATTTTTTTAAAAATTATTTAAATATAATTAAATTAATTTTTAATTATCTTTCAGCCAAAGAAAACAAAAATGTTTTCTTTGTTTCTATTCAGGAGCTGAAAGATAGCAGAGGAACCGAGTTCAATTGCTTGACAGGTTCTTAAATAGGATAAAAATTATATATGGTATTAATATATATATTCAATTAATTGAATATATATTTGTATTATATATACTACACAAATAATAATTTATAATTTTACCATGACAACTACAACTTTTTTTTTATTTTTAATACCAATATTAGCAATAATATTATTGGCAGTAAATTTAATACTTTCTCCCCACAACCCATATCAAGAGAAAGATAGTGCATTTGAATGTGGTTTCCATTCTTTCTTAGGACAGAATAGAACACAGTTCAGTATATCTTTCTTTATTTTTGCCCTATTATTCTTATTATTTGATTTAGAAATTCTATTAGTATATCCTTATGTAGTGAGTGCATATACAAATGGAATATATGGTTTAGTAATTATGTTAGTATTCTTCCTTGTATTAACTTTAGGTTTTGCCTTTGAGTTAGGGAAAAATGCTTTAAAAATTGAAAGTAGACAAGCTTTTAATTTTAATTATAAATCTTGAAGTGGTTATTCATTAATATATAGTTAATTAATAATAACTAATTGAATATTAGGGTGGAATAAATTAAATTATTTAATTAATAATATTAATTAAATAATACTTATATTATAATATAAGTAAGGTCAATGTTTATAATGGTTTACCTCATAATAAATATTGGCTTAATTGGACTAGTTTAAAAAATAAATGAATATTCTATATATATATTAATGCTTTTCGATATATTAAAAGGACATTTAGTATTGGATGCTCCTACACCTTGAGGTTTATTTTTCCAAGATAACGCTTCACCTCAAATGGAAGGAATAGAAGAATTACATAATAATATTATGTTTTATTTAGCTATCATCTTATTCACAGTTACATGAATGATGATAACAATTATAAGAAATTTTGTTGCTACAAAATCACCTATAGCACACAAATATATGAATCACGGTACTTTAATTGAATTAATATGAACAATTACACCTGCGTTTATATTAATATTAATAGCATTCCCTTCATTCAAATTATTATACTTAATGGATGAAGTTATGGATCCTTCATTAGTTGTTTATGCAGAAGGTCATCAATGATACTGAAGTTACCAATATCCTGATTTCACTAACGAAGATAACGAATTTATTGAGTTCGATTCATATATAGTACCAGAAAGTGATTTAGAAGAAGGTCAATTTAGAATGTTAGAAGTTGATAACAGAGTTATTATACCAGAATTAACTCACACAAGATTTGTAATATCAGCTGCTGATGTTATACATTCTTACGCATGTCCTTCATTAGGTATAAAAGCTGATGCATACCCTGGTAGATTAAACCAAGCTTCTGTATATGTAAACCGTCCAGGTACATTCTTCGGACAATGTTCAGAAATTTGTGGTATATTACACAGTTCTATGCCTATCGCAATACAATCTGTATCTATTAAAGAATTCTTATTATGATTAAGAGATCAAATGGAAGGTTAGTAGATAATATAATTTATAATATTTAAATTATATAAAAAATTATATATATATATATGTATAGTGCTATATAGCAGTGCATTAAATCTTAATGGGTTTAATTCATTCTTCGTATATATATATATATAGGCGTGTTAATTCAATGGTAGAATGTCGTGCTACGGACACGTGAATATAAGTTCAAGTCTTATACACGTCTATAACAATATAATAAAATATATTGTTTATGTATATTATATATATATATAATTATAAATATAGCATAGATAAATCAAAAAAAAAAAAAGAAAATTTTACAATGAATTTTTCAATATTATTATTCCTTATAGGAATATTAGGTTTCGTTTTAAATAGAAAAAATATCATTATGATGCTAATTTCTATAGAAATTATGTTATTATCTATAACATTCTTAATATTAATTAGTTCATTAAGTTTTGATGATATTTTAGGACAAACTTTTGCTATTTATATTATAACAATAGCAGGAGCAGAATCTGCAATAGGTTTAGGTATTTTAGTTGCATATTATAGATTAAGAGGAAGTATAGCAATACAATATAGATAATGTATTTAACATTGATAGTTTTACCTTTATTAGGTTCAATAGTTTCAGGTTTCTTCGGTAGAAAAGTTGGAGTAAGTGGTGCACACATAATAACATGTGCTTCAGTAATTACAACTACATTCTTAGCTATATTAGCTTTCTTCGAAGTAGGTTTTAATAATATACCTGTTACAATTAATGTAGCAAGATGATTAGATGTTGAATCATTATATGTGTTATGAAACTTTAGATTTGATTCATTAACTGTTTCTATGCTATTACCAGTATTAATAGTATCTAGTTTAGTACACGTATATTCTATAAGTTATATGAGTCATGATCCACACAATCAAAGATTCTTCAGTTACTTAAGTTTATTCACTTTTATGATGATTATCTTAGTAACAGGAAATAATTATTTAATAATGTTTGTTGGTTGAGAAGGTGTTGGTGTTTGTTCATATTTATTAGTAAATTTCTGATTTACTAGAATAGCAGCAAATCAAAGTTCTCTATCTGCATTATTAACTAATAGAGTTGGAGATACTTTATTAACTGTAGGTATGTTTGCTATACTATGATCTTTTGGTAATATAGATTATAGTACAGTATTTGCTTTAGCTCCTTATTATAATGAAAATATTATAACAATAATAGGAATTTGTTTATTAATAGGTGCTACAGCTAAAAGTTCACAAGTTGGATTACACATTTGATTACCTCAAGCTATGGAAGGTCCTACACCTGTATCAGCTTTAATTCACGCTGCTACTATGGTTACAGCAGGAGTATATTTATTAATGAGATCATCACCTTTAATAGAATATAGTTCAACTGTATTAGTACTTTGTCTATGATTAGGTGCTATAACTACAGTATTCAGTTCTTTAATTGGTTTATTCCAACAAGATATTAAAAAAGTTATTGCTTATTCTACTATGAGTCAATTAGGTATGATGGTTATAGCTGTAGGTTTATCAAGTTATAACTTAGCCTTATTCCACCTAGTAAATCACGCTTTCTATAAAGCATTATTATTCTTAGGTGCTGGTTCAGTTATACACGCAGTTGGAGATAATCAAGATTTTAGAAAATACGGAGGTTTAAGAGAATACTTACCTTTAACATATTCAGTTATGTTAATAGCTTCATTAAGTTTAGTAGCTGTACCTTTCATGACAGGATTCTATTCTAAAGATTTTATCCTTGAGTCTGCATATGGACAATATTATTTATCAAGTACTATTGTTTACTTTGTAGCTACAATAGGTGCTATGTTTACTACACTTTATTCAGCTAAAGTATTATATCTAACATTCTTAGCTAACCCTAATGGTCCTTTAGTAAGTTATAAAACTGCACATGAAGGTGATTTATTCATGACTATACCTTTAATTATCTTAGCTATATTCTCTATATTCTTTGGTTATATAACTAAAGATATATTTATAGGATTAGGTACTGGTTTCTTCACAGATAATAGTTTATTTATTCACCCTAGCCATGAAATTATGTTAGATACAGAATTTGCTGTACCTACATTCTTCAAATTATTACCATTTGTATTTACTGTATCATTAAGTATACTTTCTGTATTATTATCAGAATTCTTACCTAAATTACTAATTAACTTCAAATTCTCTAGATTAGGTTATAATATCTTCAGTTTCTTTAACCAAAGATTCTATATAGAATTATTCTATAACAAATATATTGTAGAAGGTGTTCTAAAATTAGGTGGTCAAACATCTAAGAGTTTAGATAAAGGTTCTGTAGAATTAATAGGACCTTATGGTTTAGAAAAAGGATTAGTATCATTAAGTAATAGTATAGGTAAATTAAGTACAGGAATTGTAACTACATATGCTCTATACATATTAATAGGATTAATATTCTACATCTCTCTATTATATTTCTCTTATAATGATAATAATTTATTAATATTAGTAATATTTACATTATTTGCTTTATTAGGTAATAATACTAATAAATCATCTAATTAAATAATATATTTATTTAATATCATTTGTTTAATTTAAATTTATTTTAGAATATTATATGCTTTTATCCTCAATATTCTGTTTATTACTATCTAATGCTGTGTCTTTTAGACGTGATACTGCTATACTATATAGTAGAGTAGGTATTATAGCATTATTTTATTGTATCTATTTAGCTTATAATAATTTATTTATAACATATTTAGATAATGGAATTGGGTTATTTGGTGGGTTATTTTACACATCTTCTATAACACAAGTATTTCACATATTAATATTTATAATTAGTCTATTGATATTGAATATGACAGGATTTTATCCTAGAAAACTTATATCAAGTGAGTATATGAGTTTATACAAATTATTATTTACAAAGTTACAATTTGTTAAAAATTTAACTGTATCTAATATTATTTTAAAAAAAGGAGAACAATATACAATATTAGAATATACATTAATGTTATTCTTTATAATAACAGGAAGTGTATTATTAATATCAAGTAGTGATTTAGTATCTATTTTCTTATCTATAGAATTACAAAGTTATGGATTATATTTATTATGTGCTATGTATAGAAATTCTGAATCTTCTACTTCAGCTAGTTTAACTTATTTCTTATTAGGTGGTTTATCATCTTGTTTTATTTTATTAGGTATTGCATTAATTTATGCAAATTTAGGTGTTACTTATTTAGATAGTTTCTACGTTATAAATAATTTAGCAGGTATAATTAATGGACAAGAAATTACTACATATATACCATATTGTTTATTATTAATATCTGTAGGATTCTTATTTAAAATATCAGCTGCACCTTTCCATTTCTGATCACCTGATGTTTATGATGGTATACCAACAATAGTTACAACTTTTGTAGCTATAATAGCAAAAATATCTATATTAACTTTATTATTACAATTAGTTCACTATACTAATAGTATATACATAACTACTCAATATTCTTGAACTACAAGTTTATTAGTAAGTTCATTATTATCTTTAGTAATAGGAACTATATTAGGTTTAACTCAATTTAGAATTAAAAGATTATTTGCTTATAGTACAATTTCTCATTTAGGATTTATGTTATTAGCTTTAACTATTAATAGTGTAGAATCTATACAATCATTTATATTCTATTTAATACAATATAGTTTATCTAATTTAAATGCCTTCATTTTATTAGTAGCTATAGGTTATAGTTTATATGCATATAATGATAAAAATGTAAACCATAATAATTTAATAGATAAAAACAATTCACCTATCCAGTTAATAAGTCAACTTAAAGGTTATTTCCATATAAATAGTTTCTTAGCTTTAAGTTTAACTATAACTTTATTCTCATTTGCAGGTATTCCACCTTTAATGGGATTCTTTGCAAAACAGATGGTATTCTCTGCTGCTTTACAACAAGGATTCGTATTCTTAACACTTGTTGGAGTATTAACTAGTGTTATAAGTGCAGTTTATTACTTATTTATTGTTAAAACAATGTTCTTTGATGGTCATTCATACTCATACTTCAGTAAATTAAAAGATTTAAGAATACCAGCTTTAGTATTACAAAAAGATAAAGTAGTAAATAGAATGTACTTTGATTCAAAATTTGCTTTATCTAGTTCTCTAAGTATTACTATTTCTTTATTAACTTTAATTATTCTTTTATTCATGTTTATGCCTAACGAATGATTACACATGTCTAACATTTTATCAATAGTATTATTTGTACCAAGTAATATATAGATAAAATATTGTTTTTCTTTATAAAATTTAAAATTTATTTACTATCTATTAATTGTTAATTAAAATTTAATTAACAATTTGATTAATTTGATATTATAAATTTATAGTTTAAAATATGTGAATTAAATTTAAAATTTTTTATATTATATATAAATGAGAATTTTAAAAAGTCATCCTTTATTAAAAATATTAAATTCATATTTAATAGATTCACCTCAACCTTCTAATATAAGTTATCTATGAAACTTTGGATCTTTATTAGGATTATGTTTAGGTATACAAATAGTTACAGGTGTTACATTAGCTATGCACTATACACCTAGCGTTTTAGAAGCGTTTAATTCTGTAGAGCACATTATGAGAGACGTTAATAATGGTTGATTAGTACGTTATTTACACTCTAATACAGCTTCAGCTTTCTTCTTCTTAGTTTATTTACACATAGGAAGAGGTTTATACTACGGTTCATACAAATCACCTAGAACTTTAACATGAGCTATAGGTACAGTAATTCTTATAGTTATGATGGCTACAGCTTTCTTAGGTTATGTATTACCATACGGACAAATGAGTTTATGAGGTGCTACAGTTATTACTAACTTAATGAGTGCTATACCTTGAATTGGTCAAGATATAGTTGAATTTATTTGAGGAGGTTTCTCTGTAAATAATGCAACTTTAAATAGATTCTTTGCATTACATTTCTTATTACCTTTTGTATTAGCTGCATTAGTTATTATGCACTTAATAGCAATGCACGATACTGTAGGATCAGGTAATCCTTTAGGTATATCAGGTAACTACGATAGATTACCTTTCGCTCCATATTTTGTATTCAAAGATTTAGTAACTATCTTTATTTTCTTTATAGTATTATCTATATTTGTTTTCTTCATGCCTAACGCATTAGGAGACAGTGAAAATTATGTTATGGCAAACCCAATGCAAACACCACCTGCTATTGTACCAGAATGATACTTATTACCATTCTATGCAATTTTAAGATCTATACCTAACAAATTATTAGGTGTTATCGCTATGTTTGCTGCCATTTTAGCATTAATGGTTATGCCTATTACAGATTTATCTAAATTAAGAGGTGTACAATTCAGACCATTAAGTAAAGTAGCATTCTACGTATTCGTAGCTAATTTCTTAATATTAATGCAAATAGGTGCAAAACACGTTGAAACACCATTCATTGAGTTTGGACAAATTTCTACTGTATTATACTTTGCACATTTCTTTGTAATAGTACCTGTAGTTAGTTTAATCGAAAATAGTTTAGTAGAGTTAACAACTAAAAAATAATAACTAATTAGTTATATTATAATATATAATTAATATTAATTATATATTATAAGGAGCTTGAGCAGAGGGTTCTGCGTTTCGATTGCAAATCGAAATAAAGGGATTCGAGTTCCCCGGGCTCCTAATTATATAATAAATATATTAGGTATAATACAATATAGGTTAGGTTAAAACCTAATTTATATAAATTATATAAAAAGTATTATAGATATAATAAATACTTATTTATTAAACTAATATTTATATAAATATTAAAAATAGTAGGTAATACAAAAGTATGTATTAACTTTTAGCTTATTTCACATATATATAAAAATATATAATATAATTAACAAAAACTGCAAGTTATTAAATATATATGTATAATATATTTATATATTTTTTTATATGTAAAAGATTAAAATAAAATAAATGTTAAATAGTATTATATCAATACTTGAAGGATTATTAGTGATTGTCCCTGCTTTATTAACAGTTGCTTTTGTTACTGTAGCAGAAAGAAAAACTATGGCTAGTATGCAAAGAAGATTAGGTCCTAATGCAGTAGGTTACTATGGTTTATTACAAGCATTTGCTGATGCTTTAAAATTATTATTAAAAGAATATGTAGCTCCAACACAAGCTAATATTGTATTATTCTTCCTTGGACCTGTAATAACTTTAATTTTCTCTTTATTAGGTTATCTTGTAGTTCCTTTTGGATCAGGTTTATTCATATCTGATTATAGCTTAGGTTTATTATATATGTTAGCTGTAGGTTCTTTATCAGGTTATGGAATTTTATTAGCAGGTTGATCTGCTAATTCTAAATATGCATTCTTAGGTTCATTAAGAAGTACAGCTCAGTTAATTAGTTATGAGTTAATATTAAGTTCTGTAGTATTAATAATTTTATTATTAGCAGGAAGTTTAAATATTATTACTATAATAGAATCACAAAGAGTAGTAAGTTACTTAATACCTCTATTCCCTCTATTTATAGTATTCTTTATTGCTTCTATAGCAGAAACTAATAGACCTCCTTTTGACTTAGCAGAAGCAGAATCAGAACTTGTTAGTGGATTCATGACAGAACACTCAGCTAGTATTTTTGTTTTCTTCTTCTTAGCTGAATACGCTAGTATTGTATTAATTTGTATTTTAAATAGTATTTTATTCTTAGGTGGTTATTTATTTATATTACCTTTAGATTTAATAATTTCTATATTAAATATATTCTTTGATGTTAAAAATACTATAGTTTATGATTTATTAGTACATTTATCATCTTCTCCTATAAATTTAGCTGTTAAAGCATCTGCTTTAGTTTTTGTATTCATTTGAGCTAGAGCATCTTTCCCTAGAATACGTTATGATCAATTAATGTCAGTTTGTTGAACAGTTCTATTACCTTTAGTAATAGCATATGTAGTACTTATGCCTTGTGTAGTGTATGGTTTAGATATTTTACCTGTAAATATCTCATTACTATAAGTAGAAATAATTTATTTTAATGAATAAAGATTAAATATATTTTTTATATTTAATTAATAAAAAAAAAATTATTTAAGGTATCGTTCTATATAGAATTACATTAAAAAACTTACCTTAATATATAAATATTGCATATTAATGGTAATATAATGTTAAAGTTAAAACTTTATGGCATACATAAAGTGTAATATATAAAATATTTATATATAATATTTTTATAAGAAGTAAATGAAAATAAAATGAAAAAAAATTTTTTTTTTATGTCTTTATTGTTATTATTAATACCTTTAATAGGAATAGGTTTAGTTACAGTAGAGGCTAATTATGGTTTATCTCTTATAAATAACATAAGAATAAAATCTATAGCCTTATTAACTTCTATATTCAATTTAATTGTATCTTTAGTAATGTTTATACTATTTGATTTTAGTGGTAAACAGTTTCAATTTATTGAAGAACATTATCAAATAAGTTATTTTGATATATATTTAGGTGTAGATGGTTTATCTATATATTTTGTATTGTTAACAACAATAATAATGCCTATAGCAATACTATCTAATTGAAATTCAATACAATCTCAAAATGTATTGTCATTTGTTGTAATAATGTTATTATTAGAATCATTATTATTAGCAGTATTCTTAGTATTAGATGTATTATTATTCTATATATTCTTCGAAAGTATATTACCACCATTATTCTTATTAATAGGATTATTTGGTTCAAGTAATAAAGTAAGAGCTAGTTTCTATTTATTCTTATATACTTTACTAGGTTCATTATTTATGTTATTATCTATAGTAGTAATGTCTTCTATAATGGGAACAACTGATTTTGATGCTTTATCAAAAGCAAACTTTAGTTATATAACTCAATTATTCTTATTCTATGGAATATTTATAGCTTTTGCTGTAAAAACACCTGTAATATTCTTAAATACTTGATTATTAAAAGCTCACGTTGAATCTCCATTATCAGGAAGTATTATTTTAGCTGGTATAGTTTTAAAATTAAGTTTATATGGTATATTTAGATTAATGTTACCTTTATTACCAAAAGCTTCTATAAACTATACATACATAATATATGTAATAGGTGTAATAACAATATTATATGCAAGTTTTAGTACATTAAGAACAATAGATATTAAAGAATTAATTGCATATTCATCTGTATCTCACGCAGCTGTTTATTTAATTGGTGCATTTAGTAATACAATACAAGGTATTGAGGGTTCAATAGCTTTAGGTTTAGCTCACGGTTTTGTTTCATCAGGATTATTCATTTGTGCTGGAGGAATATTATATGACAGATCATCTACTAGATTAATTACATATTATAGAGGTATGGCTCAAGTTATGCCTATATTCTCTGTATTATTCTTTATATTAGCTTTAGGAAATAGTGGTACTCCGTTAACATTAAATTTCATAGGTGAATTTATGTCATTATATGGTGTATTTGAAAGAATGCCTATATTAGGTGTTTTAGCTAGTACATCTATTGTTTTCTCTGCAGCTTATACAATATTCATGTATAATAGAATAGTTTTTGGTGGTTCATACTCTATTTATTTCGTAGAAAATATAGGTGATGTTACAAGAAGAGAGTTTGTAATGCTATTAGTATTTGTAATATTAACAGTATTATTTGGTATTTACCCAGCTCCTATCTTAGACGGTCTACATTACTCAGTTTCTTCATTAATATATAGTGTAAACTAAAAATTGTAACAGTAGTATAATAATATATATAATAAATATCTTATTTATGTATATATACATTCTTATTAGCTCAATGGTAGAGCGGAATACTTCTAATATTTTGATCCAAGTTCGAGTCTTGGATAAGAATCAGTATAATAACAAACATTAATACACAATATATTATTAATATAGTTAATAATATATAAATTAGCCTTTATAGCTCAACGGTAGAGCGGAATACTGTTAATATTTTGATAGATGTTCGATTCATCTTAAGGGCTTAAATATGTAAATACATATAATTTATAACGCATTACCTTAAAATCTTAAAAAGTCATGATAGATAAAAAGAATTATCATTGAACCAAGAAAATGAATACAAATATGCCACAATTAGTACCATTCTTTTTTGTAAATCAAGTAGTATTTGCTTTTGCTGTATTAACAGTATTAATTTACGCATTTAGTAAATATATTTTACCAAGATTCGTACGTATTTTTATTTCACGTATATATATTAATAAATTATAATTAATATAGTAAATTTTATAATATAAACAATAAATCAATAAATTAAATATATATTAAACATAAAATCGTATGCGTCACTTTGATTTTGTATCAAGTCCATTAGACCAATTCGAAATTAGAGATTTATTCTCTATTAATGCCAATTTATTAGGAAATATAAACTTATCATTAACAAATATAGGTTTATACTTATCAATAGGTTTATTTTTAATTTTATCATACAGTTTATTAGCTGTAAATAATAATAAAATAGTACCAAATAGTTGATCTATAAGTCAAGAAAGTATCTATGCTACAGTACATAGTATAGTTATAAACCAACTTAACCCTACAAAAGGACAAATGTACTTCCCATTTATATATGCATTATTCATATTTATTTTAGTAAATAATTTAATAGGAATGGTGCCATATAGTTTTGCATCTACATCTCATTTCATATTAACATTCTCAATGAGTTTCACTATTGTTTTAGGTGCAACATTCTTAGGATTCCAAAGACATGGATTAAAATTCTTCTCATTATTTGTACCTTCAGGTTGTCCTTTAGCATTATTACCTTTATTAGTTTTAATCGAATTCATTTCATACTTATCTAGAAATGTTTCATTAGGATTAAGACTTGCAGCAAATATATTATCAGGTCACATGTTATTATCAATTTTAAGTGGATTCACTTACAATATAATGACTAGTGGTGTATTATTCTTCTTCTTAGGTTTAGTACCTTTAGCATTTATTATTGCATTCTCTGGATTAGAATTAGCTATTGCATTCATCCAAGCACAAGTTTTTGTAGTATTAAGTTGTTCATATATTAAAGATGGATTAGACTTACACTAATCTAAATATGATCAATAAAGATCTATATTAGCAATCGAAAGTTCGATTGTTTAAATTACTAATTAGTTAGTATAATAATATCAGCCTTTAAAATCTGATATTATATTTTGAAATATTATAAATATATATATAATCTAAAATAAAGATATAAAACTTTATGGAAATAGGAAAGTCCAAAACTTTTTAGGCATATATGCTTGGTTATCAAGTTTTATAAAGATATAAGGATTATAACAGAAAATAAAAATTATTATAAAGACATATAAGTAATATGTCATAATAATTGCGAACAATAAACCCTATGCTTAGTTTTAATTTAGAATTATTAAAGTTTTAACAGAAACCGGCTTAATTATATCTTTATTAAGAAAATAGAATATTATTTATATATTTAATAAAAAGTAATGTATGTATAATGCAATATAGGTATGTTATATACATACGATAAATTTTTTATTTGAGTTTGATGATGGCTCTGATTGAACGCTGTCCAAGTACTTGACACATGCTAATCGAACGACTAATTAGTTTGTAAAAACTGAGTAGTAGTGGTGTACAGGTGAGTAAAAGATAATTTGGCTACCTTAAAGTAAGGGGAAAATCCCTTATATAAGAAAGGAAATTAAAAGGTCCGCTTTAAGATGTTAATCTTTATCTCGGTGAGTAGTAGGAAAGGTAATGACTTTTCTAGCTAATATCCGTAGTCGTGACTGAGAGGTCGATCGACCACATTGGGTCTGAAAAAACCCCAATGCGTATTAGTACAGCAGTGAGGAATATTGGTCAATGGCCGAAAGGCTGAACCAGTAACTTGGAAGAATGAAAGTGTATTATAATAATACAATAACGATTAACTCGTATAAAATTCTAAATAGGATAATGATAATGACAATTTCCTATTTATAAGTCTTGACCAAATTACGTGCCAGCAGTCGCGGTAATACGTAGAAGACTAGTGTTAGTCATCTTTATTAGGTTTAAAGGGTACCTAGACGGTAAATTAAACTCTAAACGAGTACTTTTTTACTAGAGTTTTATGTGAGAAGGAAGAATTTCTGGAGTAGGGATGAAATACTTTGATACCAGAAGGACTGGTAACGGCGAAGGCATCCTTCTATGTAAAAACTGACGTTGAGGGACGAAGGCTTGGGTAGCAATAAGGATTAGATACCCTAGTAGTCCAAGCAGAAAATGATGAATGTCATAGGCTAGATTATATATTTAGTCTATAAATGAAAGTGTAAGCATTCCACCTCAAGAGTAATACGGCAACGTATAAACTGAAATCATTAGACCGTTTCTGAAACCAGTAGTGAAGTATGTTATTTAATTCGATGACCCGCGAAAAACCTTACCACAGTTTGAATAACAATGAAATTGTTACAAGCGCTGCACGGCTGTCTTTAGTTAATGTCGTGAGATTTGGTTAACTCCTCTAATTAACGAAAACCCTCACTTTATTTGAATACATAAAGTGGTTCGCCACTACATTGGACCAGATAATAGGGATTAAGACAAGTCATCATGGCCTAAATACTGTGGGCTATAGACGTGCCACATACGCCTTAACAAAGGGATGCGATATTGTGAAATGGAGCTAATCCCCAAAATTGGATATAATATGGATTGTAGTCTGTAACTCGACTACATGAATAAGGAATTACTAGTAATCGTGAATCACCAACGTCACGGTGAATCTAATCTCAGCTAGGTACTAACCACTCGTCAGGCGCTGAAAGGAGTATGTGCAATAAGTTTGATTTGCTTATGTATTAATATATACAATCAGGTATATAAATATGTAAGTCTAATTTTCGTATGCATGACTTTGATTGGTGTTAAGTCGAAATACGGTTCGTGTAATGGAAATTGCACGGGATGAATAAATTTTAACAAAAAAAATTTGTATATGTATATATAAAATATATTAATATTTTATATAATCTTTTATAGGTATATTGGAAATTTTTCCAACTGGTTCAAATCCAGAAAAAGACAAATGTATATATACATATTAAGGAAGGGTCCGTTTGTTGGTTTACGGGTTGAGCTGTAAACTCAATGGCTATAGGCCATCGAAGGTTCGATTCCTTTTCTTCCTAATTAGATCATATCTATATGAATCCTATCTTGATATTTTATATTTGTATAAAATTATGAAAGATTTAATTTTTATTAATGAATAATATTTTTTTATTAAATGATTATATAACTAATGGGTTTAAAATAGAATTTGTAGATGTTATTTATCTATTATCTATTTTATTCGGTGTATTAACTATTGTAAGTAGAAATCCTATAGTATCTGTATTATTTTTAATAGGTTTATTTGTAAATGTTGCAGGATTATTAATTTTAGTAGGATTAAATTACATAGGATTATCTTATATTTTAGTATATGTAGGAGCTGTTTCTATTTTATTCCTTTTCATTTTAATGTTAATTAACATTAGAATTTCTGAACTTTTAAGTGAAACTAATAATGATATCCCTTTAGCTGTTTTAACAGTTTTACTTTTCTATAATATAGTAGGACAAGTATTACCTTCTAATTTAACAGATAATACTATTGTTTCTTACTTATCTAATTCATTCTCTGAAGTGTACAATGTACAATTAGATAATGAGTTATTTAATATAAACGATTTAAAACAAGAAATAGCATATGCTAGCAGTAAAGGATGAGATAGTTCATTAGTAGAATTTACACATATTACAGGTATAGGTAATATTATGTATACTAGTTATTCATTATGATTAATAATAACATCTGTAATTTTATTACTAGGAATGGTAGGTGCTATTGCAATTACAATTAAACAAAAGTAAATATGTTAAACTTATATATTAAAAATTAAAATAAAATAAAAATGGTATATCAATCAAAAAGAAATTTTCAAAATCACCCGTTCCATTTAGTATCTCCATCACCATGACCATTATTTACTAGTGTATCATTATTTATATTAACAACTGCTACAGTTTTATTTATGCACGGGTTTCCAAGGTTTTGAGTACTTAGTGCCCAGTAGCTGTAATTAATGTAGCTTATGTAATGGGATTATGATTTAGAGATGTTATTTCAGAAAGGAACATATTTAGGTAATCATACAAGTGCTGTACAAAAAGGATTAAACTTAGGAGTAGGTTTATTCATTATCTCAGAAGTATTCTTCTTCTTAGCTATATTCTGAGCATTCTTCCACAGTGCTATATCACCAAGTATTGAGTTAGGTGCACAATGACCACCATTAGGTATACAAGCTGTAAATCCTTTTGAATTACCTTTATTAAATACAATAATTTTATTATCATCAGGTGTTACAATTACTTATGCTCACCATTCATTAATACAAGGAAATAGAAAAGGAGCATTATATGGAACATTAGTTACAATAGTATTAGCTGCTATATTCACAGCATTACAAGGAGTAGAATATGCAGTATCTTCATTCACTATCTCTGATAGTGTTTACGGATCATGTTTCTACTTTGGTACAGGTTTCCACGGATTACACGTTATTATAGGAACTGCATTCTTAGCAGTAGGTTTATGACGTTTAGCTGCATACCACTTAACAGATCACCATCATCTTGGTTATGAGTCAGGTATTTTATACTGACACTTTGTTGACGTTGTATGATTATTCCTATACATATCAGTATATTACTGAGGTTACTAGAGTATTATATAATTGAATATAAATAAAATATATATATATATATGTATATATATAAGAATTTTTTATGACTATACAAAAAAAATTCAGAGACTTTAGTTTAAAGGTAAAACATGTGACTTTTAATCATTATCATATGGGTTCAAGTCCCGTAAGTCTTAATTAATAAAAATGACTATAAGTTAACGGTAGACTGCTTATTTACCATATAAGATGTGCTGATTCGAATTCAGCTAGTCATATTGTATAAGTTTATAAGAATAAAATGTTATATATATATATTAGTATATAAAATGGCCATAAGTTAATGGTAGACTGTTCGTTTTCCACACGAAGTGTGTCGATTCGATTTCGACTGGCCGTATAAGGGTTAGTATCTTAATTGGTAAAGAGTTATCTTGTCAGGATAATTGATGCCGGATCGAGACCGGTTTAACCCGTAATTAAAGGAAAAGTTGCTATTGGTAGGGTAAGATATTTGCTAAATATTGTGTTTTAACACTTAGATGTTCGATTCATCTCTTTTCCGTAAATAAGAGCATAGTTTAATAGGCAAAACTGTAAGCTTCAACCTTATATTTCTTAGTTCAAATCTAAGTGCTCTTGAAAATATATAATTGGTTCTTTAACTTAACCGGTAAAGTGTGTTCTTGATAAGGATATGTTCAGTGTTCGAGTCACTGAAGAATCATTAAAATAAAATAAAATAAAATAAAATAAAATATATTATATGTTATATATAATATATAAAAATAAGAGAGTTGGCTGAGTGGTTTAAGGCGGCTAGCTTGAGTCTAGCTAAAGGTAAAACTTTCATATGTTCGAATCATATACTCTCTGAATTGCGATATATAAAATATATTTATATTTATACTTAAAATATAGTAGTCTATATAAAATAAACAGGTTAGAGCCAGGTTGGTTAGGCGTCTCATTTGGGTTGAGGAGTAGTTATGTTCGAATCATAATAACCTGAAGTATAAATTTAATTTATGAGTGTATCTCGCAATATAGGTTATATGAAAGATATATTTCTTGATTATATCAAGGCAAGTATATAAAGAAACTATTATGGATAATTAGCTATATATTAAAGAAAATCTAGTCAATCTAGATTCTAAGAGAAATCCAATAATAAACGAAGTGAATTGAAATATCTTAGTAACTTCAGGAAGAGAAATCAAACGAGATTGTTATTTGGTGTCAACTAAATAACAAGAGCCTATTAACAAAACTTGTTAAAGTAAAACGGACTAAAATCTGTTTGAATATAGGGGAACCTTCCTCTAAGGCTAAATATGATATATAAGCGATAGTGAAAAGTACCGTGAGGTAAAATTTGAAATAGTAGTTTTATAAGCAGCTCGAGTGAAAATTTAAATAAATAATAAGAGCGTACCTTTTGCATAATGGGTCAGCAAGTTAATTTTAGATGCAAGCAATGATTTCATCAATAGATTGATGGAACTAGCTTAGATAAACCAATTATGAGAAAATGATTAAGTATCTAGAATTAGACCCGAAGGCTAGTGATCTTACCATGGTCAGGGTTATAAAAGCCCGAACGGGTTATCGTTGTATAGATATCCGAAGAATTGTGGTAAGTTAGTGAAAGACAAAACTGACTAGTATAGCTGGTTTTCCGCGAAACCTATATGAGTAGGTAATTCAATTCACATCTTAGCAGGTACAGAACTGTGATCTCGGACAATATCTTTTGATTTTGTCAACATCGGGGGGTTGTAGTGACTTTACCGGAGAGTATTTGCACTCGGAATGGCAAAGATGAATGTTGAATAATCGGACATAGTGCGATAAGGTTGTATGTCAAAAGGGAAACAGCCCAGAACAAGAGTTAAGGTTCCAAAATTATTGTTGAGTGAAATTAAGGATGTTTTTTTTTAATACAATCAGGAAATAGGCTTAGAAGCGGCCATTTTTTGAAGACCTCGTAACAGAGCACTGATTAAATTTTCTTAGAAAAAAACACCGAAAATTTAACGGATCTAAACAATATACCGAAACCTTGTACACATATTATAATTATAAAATTGTATATGTGGGGTAGCGGAACATTGGATAAATATTAGTTATTATTTCTTCTAAGAAGTAATAAGTATGAATAATTTTTAATAAAATAAATATAATCTTATTATATTAAAAAAATATAGTGGTTTATATGAATAAATATTAATATTATTCATCGATATAATCCAAGAGAGAATGCTGACATGAGTAACGAAAAAGGAATATCCCTCGCCTTAAGCTTATGGTATTATATTTAATTTTCGGTATCTAAAAATATTAATCAAAAGGTAATTTTGATGATGTTTTATATATTAATGCTTAAGAGTAAAAAGCAAAACCTTTAACAAGTAATAAAGGTTCTGGAAAATTTTTTACTTTAAATAAAATTTATTTTGTATAGCTATATAACTTCTTGTTACAAGTTTTCAAGATTGTATAGCATTATATGCAAAGTATATTTTTATTTTTATACTATTTTTATAGTATAATAAGATTTATATATACCGTACCTAGATACTATCACAAGTAAGCAAGTAGAGAATACAAAGGCGTTTGAGTGAACAATCATTAAAGGAACTCGGCAAATTGACTACCGTAACTTCGGGATAAGGAGGGCCCATTATCATTAGTTTAACATATCTTAGGATATGATTTAATTAAATTAATGGTAAGAGGAAACATGAAATAATGTTGTACGACTGTTTAATAAAAACACAGCACTCTGCAAAGATAAAATATCTAAGTATTGAGTGTGATGTCTGCCCAATGTCGGCTGGGTAACGGATTTACCTCGGTTTTTAACTTAGGTTTTGAAGGATACCCCGATTAATGGCGGCCTTACCTATGAGGGTCCTAAGGTAGCGAAATACCTTGGCCGTTAAATGCGGTCCTGCATGAATGACTTAACGATACAACAGCTGTCTCGATGATTGTCTCAGTGAAATTGGAATAGCAGTGCAGATACTGTTTACCTCTAGATAGACGAGAAGACCCTATGCAGCTTTACTGTTACTAATTGCAAGAGTGAAAATTTAGGATGATTGCGAGTGTATAAGGTAGTTGTTTGATAACAATGAAACACCTTTATTCGTTTCCTATTATATGCTCTTGAGGATTAGGAGGCAGTTTATGCGGGGGCACAGATCCCACAAAAAGTACCTGGGTATATCCCAAAGTTCATTTTGTAAATTTGTAAATTTTATTTACAATTATTTTAATTTGTTATAATTATATTTATAATTATACAGTTATTGTTAGATTAAATTCAATATTTATATTTATTTTAAGTAAGATTTTAACTATATGGTGAATAGATGTATTTTAAACTTTAATATTTAAAAGTTTTTTGTCATATTAATATTGTATATTTTACCTTTATTAATATGATGATTAATTATACTTTCAAAGTTTAATGGCTAAATCTTGCTTTACTGTTTGACCTACAAGTCTATCAGTCGCGTAAGCGGGGCATATGATCACAAGATGCATAAAGGAAAGGTCTTGGATTATAGAAAAAGTTACGCTAGGGATTTAGAACTGTGAGTCCTCCAATATTTAAAAATATTGGTAATATATTGGGTAAATTTCAAAGATAACTTAATTTAATTTAAGTGTATTTGAAGCGAAACTTATTTTAGCAATAAGCAATAGTATTATATTGCTTAATCATAGAATTTTAATTTTATGATAAAAATAAGGACGTTTCAACGACTTAAAAGGTGAGTATTGCTAACAATAAATCCTTTTTTTAAATGTGCCCAACATCTTTATTTAGCTTTAAAATAATATTGTATAAATTTATTATTATTACATTGGTAATAGGTTGATGAAATAAGACTTGATTTAAATATTCAAGCTTAATATTATATTAATTAATAAATATTAATTATATTAATGATCTTAATATGGTTTACAAATATGCCTAAATATTATAAAATCCAAAATTAAATAATACATATAAGAAAAAATCATTAAATAATGAAAATGTTACCATACGTAATAAAGATTTTGTACCTGCTGTAAGAGATTGAAAAAATAGTATTTATGTTTATAACAAAAATACATTAAGTTTAATCCCTGTAGCAAGTAGATTAGTAATGAAATTAATTAAAGGTTATTTAAATTCATATAATTTATTTATAGAAAAAAACTTAAGAAAAGAAAGATTACGTCGTAGATTAAGAAAATTATCTACAAATAGAATCTTTGTTAGTGATGGTGAATTTAAACATACTAATGATAATGTTAATATAACATTATATGTATATAATAGACAAAAATTAAATTATTTATTAAAATTAAGAAAAAGATATACAAGATTATTTAAAAAAGCTAGATTTGTAAGAAAATTACAATTAATAAGAAATGTAGGATTGAATATATTAAAACAACAAGAACAAAAAAGTAAAATATTAACAAATGTTTTACCTAATTATAGTTCAAAATTATATCTTCAGTACAAAACGTTTATTATAGAAATTTTATAAGAAAATCTATAAGAAGACTAAAATACTACATGTATTAT